TCAAATCCGGGTGTCGCCTTATTTTCATTAATAAAAGACCCGAAATTCCTTATCGACTGATAGAACCTATAACTCACCTAATTATTCCCCAGCCGAAGGAGAGACCTTTGTCTCTTGATACGTACTTACTCGATTCTAAACATCCGGGGTTCTGAAATGAAAAGTGAAAGTTCTGTAAATCCTTGTGTCTAGGATTCAAGAAAAGATTTTAGTAAGTAGTGGTTACTGACTGGGCCTTGAATTTGATTAGATAGCCAGAGGTGATATCTAACTAATTCGTAATTAGTAATTGTGAAAAAGCAGAATATATTTTGTATACACACTCAAAAGAGTCTCTGAGTATTCAGGTATTCGATTAATATTCGATTGGGTAATTGGCTTTTATAGAAAAAGCTCTAAAAACATATCTTTCCGTGGCACCGGTCAAGAGTGAAATAGGCTGTTAAAAATTGTATAGGAATTTTTTATATGTATGTGGATTTATTGAATTGCTTCATTAAATAAAATTAATAGTCCGAAATAATAATCCTTTTTTGACTCTGTACCATTGATTTCACTATTATTAGTATTAATGAACAATAATGGAATAATTCCTTCATATTTATAGAGATAGGGGACATAATTCACATGGATATTGTAAGTCTCGCTTGGGCTGCTTTAATGGTAGTCTTTACATTTTCCCTTTCACTTGTAGTATGGGGAAGAAGTGGACTCTAGAAATACTACTTAACTAATTGAGTTTTGAGTTGAGGAATCAAACTGTATCAATTGTTTTATAGATCGTTCCGCAAAGTGTTTTTAAAGATAATAATGTCAATCAAAGAGATATTTCAATAATTCCCATGGTTAGATTTCGAAAGGAGATATAGATGATAGGAAATATATTTCAAACGCATTTTTCCTAAATTCTCTATTTCGCCGAACGGACTCTTATACAAATTATATAGGGACAATGGGGAACAACAGACCCCTTTTCCTTTGTTTTCCTCTTTATCCAAATAAAAGAGAAAGCCGTTCTGTTATTAATATTAAGCGGATACGTACTTTCTAGAGGAAAGAACATAGATATAGTGCTTGTTCAACAAGATATACACATAATAAGATCTTGACCCGGACGAGTTGCATATTTGGCACTTACCACTTGTTTTCCAATTTTGGAAATGGATTTGTGCTTTATTGACTCATTTCATATCATGGTTTAAGTGTTACAAATTAATGAGGTTTACTATTTCTTTTTCTTTTCGAAATTCGAAGAAGTTTACATACCATAGAACTCTTTGGATCATCTATCAACCAGTCAATCAATTTAATTACTTTACTTCTTAGAAATGATAAAAAAAGATTACTAAGTTGGTTTTTTTATTAATATATTCTATGTCATACCCATATCATTTTTCTTTCTTTGATTCTTTCGGTGGATACTTGGATTTCTATTTGAAATAATCCGAAATCTAGGAATTCGAACTGTAAAATAAAAGTAAGAGTTGCCTTTCGATTATTTCGGATTGATCAGAATCAATCCAAATCGATCAAATAGATGTAGAAAAAAAAAATAAAATTGGGGTCGCTATGTACATAACAGAAGATACATATTGTAGATTGATCTATATAAAATTAAGTCTGTATCTTTATATAATATAGTATAATACAACTTTCTACACTACAAAAAACACTAATCTAATAGATAAATAGATAGTCATGGTAGAAAGATTCATATATATCTTTCTACCATACTATCCAATTTCATCGAATACTGCTGATTCTAGCCTGCTCATTTCATTTAAGAAACGAAATTGGAATCCTTTTTTCTTTCCATTTTTTCAATCATTGATAAAGAAGTCAAGTTTCATTCAAATTAATCATTTTGGCTAACCGTTTTTACATAGATAATAAGTAAAAAGGCAGTAGGAACTAGAATGAAGAGTGCAGTAGCAATAAATGCGAGAATATTTACTTCCATAATCTCATCGTTTTTTTACTTCGCAATAACTCGGGATTTAATCCCATAGAGATGATCAATTTTTCGCCTTTAAATTCAATGGGATGAATTACATCTTGATGATATTGAATCGGATTAATATCATGAATAACAATATCTGAGCTATCATATCAATTCGCCGTCGCGAATTGAATAGTATAACATAGGAAGATCTTTTATCCATACTGAATCAAAAAAAAAAATAAAAGAATTCCTTTATTTAAAATTTTTGTTTTATTCTTTTTTTCCATAACCCACCGTTGCCCCCCCAAAAAAAGAAATATAAAGAAAAATATAGAAGTAAAATGGATAAAGGAGTTAAGTTCTAAAATATCTTTTTTTTTAATGAATTTTTTTCTTTGAAGAATAAGAAAAGTGTGAAAAAGACGAGTCCTGGTACAAAAAATAGAATATTCTATCAAATTCTTTTTTGATAGAACTTTGGCTTTAATTTTAATTAAAATAATTAAGAAGGAAAAAAGGATTCTTCATTATCTCGAAAAGGACCTAAAAAGGCAGGATCCTTGTTTGATCTTTCTTTTATTAATATCCTCTCCTCTTTTCTTGGGTTGTACTAGGGCGCATATATGAAAAGTTAAACGTGCAGTTTGAATGAGATAGAATGTTTCAAATTGAAATTTTTTAGTCTTAGTGATTGAGATGGCACAAAATCGGAGACAGAAAGAGAGATAGAATCAATCTGAAAAGTATTTTGTCAGAGTAACTATAATAAAAAAAAATTGTGTATTGTACAAGAAACAAATTCCATTTGCGTATGTACTCCCGAGAAGCATATGGGACTCTATTCCATTAGATAGACGCGAGAAATGGAAAAACCAGACCCAATACAATAGATATGGTATCTTTTGAAATCCTACATATGATCTTACAATAAAAAAGGGTACTAGTACCAATTCACATATCTCTCCCAGGAATCAGTCCTAGTTGATGTAATGCAAATTTTTAGGTTTGTTTGATAATAAATAAATGCAAAAATGAAAAGGAAAGAAAAAAGAACTAAGAATCATAAAAATATCATAAGAATCCCTGTTGCGAGTGAAATTCTATTGTCTTTCTTTTCCCAGAAAGTGGAAAGGTGAATTGAAAAATTTTATATATTGGTTATCGGATCTGTCGGGACTGACGGGGCTCGAACCCGTAGCTTCCGCCTTGACAGGGCGGTGCTCTGACCAATTGAACTACAATCCCAGGAAACTAAGATATACAGTATCCATTTTTTATGATTTGATTCAAAACATTTCTAGTTCGAATTTTCGTGTTGGAACAGAGACGCGAGTGATATATTGATATCCACATGAATATGCATTTTAGTAAGAACGACATGAATTACTCGTAATTTTTCCTTATTTCAAAATCAATTGAGAATCCACTTTTCCATTTTCATATTTATACTTTAAAATCGTGATATGAATTTATATTATTATCATGATCCAAACTTCCCCGAACAAATAAAAAAAATGGAGAAAAAAAATAGAATCTATAGCATTTGACTCTTTTTTTCCGCGTATCCACCGTTTCTGGAGGGCAAATATCTTCAGCTCATAGTGGATGAGCGAATTATTGGGCCGAGCTGGATTTGAACCAGCGTAGACATATTGCCAACGAATTTACAGTCCGTCCCCATTAACCGCTCGGGCATCGACCCAGGAAGAATCAATTCAATTTGAGGCTTATTGATGATCCATGATCAACTTCCTTATGTAGTACCCTACCCCCAGGGGAAGTCGAATCCCCGCTGCCTCCTTGAAAGAGAGATGTCCTGAACCACTAGACGATGGGGGCATACGTGCCCAACTGCCATCATATTATGAACATTGTATGAACAGTTTTTTGAAATTGTCAATATAATATAATAATTATAATTGGATTCAAAGGATCTTTCCGTCTTACACGATTCCATAGAGTTTTTGTTTATGAATCATTCATTCTAACCATTCGATCTGCACTTCAATATATAACCATTCGGATTTCTTTATTTATTTTTTTTAATTCTAATAATTAAATTATTATATAATTCAATATAATTAATAGAATATATAAAGAAATAATTATATAATTCAATATAATTAATAGAATATATAAGAATAATAATTTTATTTAAATAATAATATATTTATTATTAGTTTATTTATTTTATATTTTATTTTTGTATTCTATTCAAATTTTATACTAAACTTCTATTAAGTTAGTATATTCATTATATATTGAATTATTATATTCTACATTAATTCTACATTAATAGAAAAATGAAATTATTATATTTATATTATTATAAATAATTTTTTTCTATTATTAATTATTATATTTTTTATATATTATTATTTATTATATTTCTATTAATATATTATTTAATTAATTATAATATTAATAGAAATATATATAATTTAATAGAAAATATATACTAAGTAAGATAAAGATTAAATTTTAAAGAAAAAGAGAGATAATATGAAATAAAGGATCCTTTCAGGAAGTAATTTGTCTACTCGAAAGAAAGAAAAATGAGGTTAAGTTAAACAAACCCCATTTTTCCACTGTATTTTACAACGAGCCAATAGCTGCTATTAGTCTACTTATATATTCTATAGTATATAATAAATACTACTAACTTATCTATGTAATATATGTACATAGATATATTTTCTATGTATATACATAATGACTCAGTCAAGAATTGACTAATGAAAGGCCCTTTTAACTCAGTGGTAGAGTAACGCCATGGTAAGGCGTAAGTCATCGGTTCAAATCCGATAAGGGGCTTTTGAGTTTTTTCATAAAACGTGATCATATTTGAGCGGGGAATAGAAATATTGTTTGTTGATATTTTGAAAAGTAAAAAAAAAGTAAGCAACTGTAGATAAAGCAACTGTATAATAAGTTATACTATAGTAGTACTAAACTATAGTAGTTATAAAGTTGAACTTTTATTCATTATAATGAATAATGATAAGATAAGACGTCTCTCGAATCACCAAATATTCCTATTTTCCATTATTTCAATCAA